AATAAAGTGCCTGAATAAAAGGGCTATCTTGATAGGGTAGATAATACAGTAAATTGTCTTTATTATATATTTTAGAGTTAAACTAAAACTTAAGAAATCAAAATTCTATGTGCTCATACACCAATATATAAGAAAGATAAGCTAAATAAGCTAATAGGTTCATACCCTATTTATAGAAGTTAAATCTTCTTCTTTCCAATGATCTTTAATTTAAGAAAATATTTATTTCTGGTAATATTAATTAGTGGAAGACTCATAACATTAAGAGCTAATAATTGGCTAGGGATATGATTAGGCATAGAAATTAACTTAATATCATTCATCCCTTTTATTTCAAAAAGAAAGAATAAAAATTCATCCCAAGCAATAATAATTTATTTCTTAATCCAAAGATTAGGTAGAATTATCCTATTATTTTCAGTAACTATAAACCCTATAATTATAATTAAATTTAATTTAGAAAGAGAATTAATACAAAATTTAACCATAATTAGACTTGTAATTAAATTAGGGGGAGCACCATTCCACTGATGGGTGCCAATAATAATAAGAAATATAAATTGATCAGAGTGTTTTTGGTTAATAACTTGACAAAAAATGGCCCCATTAACTGTAATAAATAATTTAGAAATTAAATCAGAAGTATTATATACTATTGTAATCCTATCAGGTTTAATTGGAAGAATTGGGGGGATTAACCAAGTTTCATTACGCAAATTATTGGCATATTCTTCAATTAATCATTTAAGATGAATAATAATATTTATATCTATAAGAACCATATGATATAAATATTTAATGTTATATTCAATATTAATAATATTAATTTGTTATATATTAAATCATAAAAATGTATATTTTATTAATCAAATATCAACAACCTCTGCCTCTTTAATTGAAAAGTATATTTTTATTTCATTAATATTAAGAATTGGGGGTTTACCCCCTTTTATCGGATTTTTACCCAAATGAATAGTTATTCAAATAATGATTAACTCAAAATTATTTATCTTATTAGTTATTATACTATTAATATCTTTAATAGTTTTATTTTATTATATACGAATATTAATTTTTTATATTTTAAGTTTTTCTACTATAAACAAATGATTAGTATTTAAAAGAAAAAATAATACTCTAATATATTCAATTATTGTTATTAACTTTATCTTACCCTTATTCAATTGTTTAAACTTTTTCTAAAACTTTAAGTTAAATAAACTATTAACCTTCAAAGTTAAAAATACAGTAAAGTAAGTTTTAGTATTAACACCTTTAGATTTGCAATCTAATATCATAAATTTGACTATAAAACCTGATAAGAGGTTATTAACCATATATAAATTTACAATTTATAGCCTAAAATTTCAGCCACCTTATCTATTGAATAAATGACTATTTTCCACAAACCATAAAGATATTGGAACTTTATACTTTTTATTTGGAATATGATCTGGAATAATTGGATCTTCTATAAGATGAATTATTCGAATCGAATTAGGGCAACCTGGGTCATTTATTGGAGATGATCAAATTTATAATGTCATTGTAACAGCCCATGCTTTCATTATAATTTTTTTTATAGTAATACCAATTATAATTGGAGGTTTTGGTAATTGACTAATCCCATTAATAATTGGAGCCCCTGACATAGCATTTCCACGAATAAATAATATAAGATTTTGATTATTACCCCCCTCATTAACTTTACTTTTAACAAGAAGAATAGTTGAAATAGGAGCAGGAACAGGATGAACAGTTTATCCCCCATTATCAAGAAATTTAGCTCATAGTGGAGCATCAGTAGACTTAGCAATTTTTTCGCTACATTTAGCAGGAGTATCCTCTATCTTGGGTGCTGTAAACTTTATTTCAACAATTATAAATATACGACCAGCAGGTATAACCCCTGAACGAACACCATTATTCGTTTGATCAGTGGCTATTACAGCATTACTTTTACTATTATCGTTGCCTGTATTAGCTGGAGCAATCACAATATTATTAACTGATCGAAATTTTAATACATCATTCTTTGACCCAACAGGGGGGGGTGATCCTATTCTTTACCAACATTTATTTTGATTCTTTGGGCATCCTGAAGTATATATTTTAATTTTACCAGGATTTGGGTTAATTTCTCATATTATTAGTCAAGAAAGAGGAAAAATTGAAGCATTTGGAGCACTAGGAATAATTTACGCTATAATGGCAATTGGTTTATTAGGATTTATTGTATGAGCTCACCATATGTTTACAGTAGGAATAGATGTTGATACTCGGGCTTATTTTACATCAGCAACTATAATTATCGCTGTTCCTACAGGAATCAAAATTTTTAGTTGATTAGCTACCTTACATGGTGTTAATTTAATATATACCCCTTCAATTATGTGAGCTTTAGGATTTGTATTTTTATTTACTATTGGAGGGTTAACAGGAGTAATCTTAGCAAATTCTTCTATTGATATTATCCTGCATGATACTTATTATGTAGTAGCCCACTTCCATTATGTATTGTCTATAGGTGCAGTATTTGCAATTATAGGGAGATTTATTCAATGATACCCTTTATTCACAGGATTAACTATAAAAACTAAATGATTAAAAATTCAATTCCTTACAATATTTGTAGGAGTTAATTTAACATTTTTCCCTCAACATTTTTTAGGGTTAAGTGGGATACCTCGACGATATTCTGATTATCCTGATTGCTACACAACATGAAACATCGTTTCATCAATTGGGTCAACTATATCAATAATTAGAATCTTAATATTTATTATAATTATTTGAGAAAGAATTGTAGCAAAACGATTACCTATTTTTAGAAATAATATATCATCAAGAATTGAATGACTACAAAAAATACCTCCTGCAGAACATTCATATGCTGAATTACCTATATTAACTAAATTCTAATATGGCAGAATAGTGCAATGAATTTAAGCTTCATATATAAAGATATTAACTTTTATTAGAAATTGCAACATGAGGAAATATAACTTTACAAGATGCTATAACTCCCTTAATAGAACAATTAATTTTTTTCCATGACCATACATTAATAATTTTATTAATAATTACTGTTATAGTAATATATATTATTGCATCAATTATAATAAATAAATTAATTAATCGATTTCTGCTTGAAGGGCAAATAATTGAATTTATTTGAACATTATTACCAGCCGTAACACTAATCTTCATTGCATTACCCTCACTCCATTTATTATATTTAATTGATGAAATTAATAAACCAGATTTGACCTTAAAAATTATTGGACACCAATGATACTGAAGCTATGAATATTCAGATTTAATTAATGTAGAATTCGATTCATATATAAAACCCACAAATGAATTAAATAATAATGAATTTCGATTATTAGATGTAGATAATCGAATTGTATTACCATACAACCTACAAATTCGAGTATTAGTCACAGCAGCTGATGTATTACATTCATGAACTGTTCCTGCCTTAGGTGTAAAAATTGATGCTGTGCCTGGACGACTTAATCAAGGCAATTTTAAAATAAGACGACCGGGCATCTTATATGGCCAATGTTCAGAAATTTGTGGAGCAAATCATAGATTTATACCAATTGTAATTGAAAGAGTCCCAACAAATAAATTCATTAACTGATTAAATTCTAATTCATTAAGTGGCTGAATAGTTTAAGCATTGGTCTCTTAAACCAAAATATAGTATAATAACAAATACTCTTAATGAAAGAAATTAGTTTAAATTAAAAACATTAATTTGTCAAATTAAAAATATTTTAATATTTCTTAATCCCTCAAATAGCGCCTTTATGATGAGAAGTTTTATTTATATTATTCATATTAAGTTTTTTCATAATAAATATTATTATATTTTTCAATTTAAAAATAAAAAATAAAAATAAATTAATAAAATTAATCATAGTTAATCAATTTAAGTGAAAATGATAACTAACTTATTCTCAACCTTTGATCCAACAACATCTATTAATTTCTCTTTAAATTGATTAAGAATTTTAACTTGTTTTATATTAATCCCTTTAACATACTGAACAATACCTAATCGTTTTAATTTAATAATATATAATGTTATAATAAAATTATATAATGAATTCAAAATATTATTGGGGGTGAAATCAAAAGGGATGACATTAATAATAATTTCAATATTTATGTTTATTCTAATTAATAATATAATAGGATTATTACCATACATTTTCACAAGAACAAGCCATTTAGTATTTACATTATCTATAGCTTTACCATTATGATTAACATTAATAATTTATGGGTGAATTAATCAAACTAATTATATATTTGCTCATTTAATTCCAGCTGGTACACCAGCCATATTAATGCCATTTATAGTAATAATTGAAACAATTAGTAATATAATTCGACCAGGGTCATTAGCAGTACGTCTAACTGCAAATATAATTGCAGGTCACATCTTAATAAGACTATTAGGAAATAATTCAATTAATAGAAGATTTATATTAATTGTTATTTTAATAATTCAAATTATATTAATATTATTTGAATTAGCAGTATCATTGATTCAAGCTTATGTATTTTCAGTGTTAAGAACTTTATATTCTAGAGAGTTAACTTAATGAAATTAAATAAAAATCACCCATTTCACTTAGTAGATTATAGTCCATGACCTTTAACAGGATCAATTGGAGCGATAACTTTAACTTCTGGTATAATTATATGATTTCACCAAAATGAAAAATATTTATTATGATTAAGATTAATAATTATTTTATTAACTATATTTCAATGATGACGAGATATTGTACGAGAAGGGACATTCCAAGGAATACATACCATCAAAGTTATTGAAGGTTTAAAAATTGGAATAATCTTATTCATTATTTCTGAAATTTTCTTCTTTATTTCATTTTTCTGAGGATTTTTTCATAGAAGATTGGTACCAACAATCGAATTAGGAATAACCTGACCACCAAAAGGAATTAAAACATTTAATCCCATAGAAATTCCATTATTAAATACAATAATCTTATTATGTTCAGGTATTACAGTAACATGAGCCCATCATAGAATAATAAATAGCCTTTACAATCAAACAACAAAAGCATTAATTTTAACAGTTACCTTAGGAGTTTATTTCACTATTTTACAAGCATATGAATATATCGAAGCACCTTTTTGTATTAGAGATTCAATCTATGGATCATCATTCTTTATAGCAACAGGTTTTCATGGCATTCATGTAATTATTGGAACAACTTTTTTAATAATTTGCTTAATACGGCATATAATATATCATTTTTCTAAAAGTCACCATATAGGATTTGAGTCTGCAGCTTGATACTGACATTTTGTAGATGTAGTATGATTATTCCTATATATTTCAATTTACTGATGAGGTAGTTGCTTTTTTAGTATAAAAAATATATTTGACTTCCAATCAAAAGATCTTAAAATAAGAAAAAGTAATAATAAAAGTAAGAGTCTCAATTACAATAACAATAATAATTTCAATTATCCTTATAATTATATGCACAATCATTTCAAAAACTACTATAACAGATCGAGAAAAAAGATCTCCATTTGAATGTGGATTTGATCCTAAATCCTCTGCACGATCACCGTTCTCATTACAATTCTTTTTAATCGCAGTTTTATTTTTAATTTTCGATGTCGAAATTGCAGTTATTTTACCAATAATTATCACAATAAAAACAAGAAACATTATAATATGGGTATTAACTATAAATATTTTCATTATAATCTTAATTATAGGGTTATATTATGAATGAAAAAATAATATACTAAATTGAACTATTTAAATATGGGAGTATAGTTAAAAATAACATCTAAATTGCAATTAGAAGGAACTATAAAAGTTATTCTCAAAAAGTAATGAAGTAAAATTTACATTTAGTTTCGACCTAAAATCAGAGAATTATCTCCATACTTGTTAATTGAAGCCAAAATAGAGGCTTTCCATTGTTAATGGAACTAGTGGTAAAAATATACTAACCCAATTAAAAGAGAAAGAAGTATCTGAAAGAAGCTGCTAACTGTCTTTCAAAGCGGTTAAATTCCGTTTTTCTCTTATTTATATAGTTTAACTTAAAACACTTCATTTTCAATGAAAAAATGAAATAAATTCTATAAATATTTGAGAAAGTGCGTCTTTATCATAATAACTTCAATATTAAGCTTTAAAATTAAGCTACTCAAACTTAAATAATAATCAGAATAAACATTATCAAAATAAAAGAATAAAAAAAAATTTTAATATTATTATTTTGATAAAAAAGAATAAATTTTCTAAAAAAAATTATATAAGTAGATATAATATTAGATATAATATATTCACCTCAACCCATATCTATAAAATCATAATAATATTTAGAAACAAATAATGAATGAGAATAAATTATATAAGTTCTAAAAAAAGGTATAAACCATATAGAACTTAAAAAATTAATTAATAAAGGAGATTGAATCCCAAGAGGTAAACTAAATAAAACCATAAAAGATAGTTCATAGCCAATAGCCCCTCCTAAAATAATAAATAATAAAGGTATTAATTTACATTCAATAGGTATAAGTAATAATTGGGAGAAAGGAAATAATAATCAACTCAAAATTCTACCCCCTGAAACTCCTAAAATCACAAAAAAAATCATTGATTTATTTATAATTTTATCCTCATAAAATACAGAAATAGATGTAAATCTCTTAGATTCAAGTATAATAAAATATATTAAACGAAAACTATAAGATACTGTCAAACCGATAGATAAAAAAAATAATAAATAAATAAAAAAATTAAAATAAGAAGTAGTCAAAATTTCCAAAACTATATCTTTTCTATAAAATCCTGATAAAAAAGGTAAACCGCATAAAGAAAAATTAGCAATAGCAAAACATACTCCAGTATAAGGTAGTTGATTAACAAGACCTCCTATATAGCGAATGTCTTGAGAATTATTCACACAATGAATAATCAAACCAGCACACAAAAAAAGTAAAGCTTTAAAAAAAGCGTGAGTCAATAAATGAAAATATGCAACAGTAGAATAACCAATAAATAAAATTCTTATCATAAAACCTAATTGTCTTAATGTTGAAAGTGCAATAATCCTCTTCAAATCATATTCAAAATTAGCACCCAAACCAGATATAAATATAGTTAATGCAGATAATAAAAGAAAAAAAGTAAGATTATATTGAGATAATAAATAGTTAAAGCGAATTAATAAATAAACACCAGCAGTAACTAGTGTAGAAGAATGTACTAAGGCTGAAACAGGAGTAGGGGCAGCTATAGCTGCAGGCAGCCAAGAAGAAAAAGGAATTTGAGCACTTTTAGTAAAACCTCCTAAAATTATTAAAATACAAAATATAAATCCCCAATCACCACAATAAAAATTATAATAAAAAAAATGTCAAGTACCTAAATTAAATAATCAACCAATACCCAAAAGAATACAAACATCCCCAATACGATTAGTAAGAATAGTCAACATACCTGCATTATAAGACTTAAAATTCTGAAAATAAATAACTAAACAATAAGAAATTAAACCTAACCCATCCCAACCTAACAAAATTCTTACTAAATTAGGTCTTATAATTATTAATATTATAGAGATCACAAAAAATAGTACTAAAAATAAAAATCGACTCTTATATATATCATCAAATATATAAGTATATCTATAATAAATAATTATAGAAGAAATAAATATAACACTCCCTGCAAATATTAAAGATATCCAATCAAAAAGAAAGGTTATAACCAAAGAACAAGAATTAACATTAAAAATATCTCAATCTAAAAATAAATAATAATCAATAGAAAGAAAATATAACCCTAAAATGAAAAATAAAATTCTATAAAATAAAGTAACACAAAATCAAAAAATATATTTATCTAAAAAATTCATAAACCTAGAGTAAATATACACCAATAACTCCACAAATTATTATTCTAAATAAACTATCTAAGTTTAAAATCATATAGTGTACATATTTCTAATTAAAAATAAAAGATTTAAAGGAAATAAATGAAAAAAAAGTAATATAAATTCACGAATATTACCTGATATTTCATTAATTAAACCACAATAAATTAACCCATGCTGTGTAATTGAATATAAATAAATACTGTAACAACAACTCAAGAAAGAAGAAAAAGCTAAAAATAATATAGATAATGAACTTCAACTTATAACTCCAATAATCAAAAAAATTTCACCAAAAAAATTTAAAGAGAAAGGGCTAGATATATTATTAATACAGAAAAAAAATCAAAATAAAGATATTCTAGGTATTAAATTAATATAACCCTTATTAATAAATAATCTCCGACTATATCTACGTTCATATAAAATATTAGCTAAAACAAATAAACCAGAAGAACATAAACCATGGCCAATTATAAGAATTAAAGAACCCTCTAAACCAAAATTACTACAAGTTATAATACCTCTAATAACTAATCCTATATGAGCTACTGAAGAATAAGCAATTATAGATTTAATATCAACTTGATTTAAACATAATAAACCCACCAAAACCCCTCCAAATAATCTAAGAACGATTCAGAAATAATTAAAACAAATAAAATTATCTAAAAACATAAAAACACGATAAAGTCCATAGCCCCCTAACTTCAACAAAACACCTGCCAAAATTATAGAACCAGAAACAGGAGCCTCTACATGAGCTTTAGGGAGTCAAAAATGAAAAGAAAATATAGGTATTTTAAACAAAAAGGCTAAAATTAAAGATAAATAAATATAATAATTTACAAAATCTAACTCAATTAAAAAATAAAAAAGAGTAAAATAATTATTATAAATATAAAAAATACAAATTAATAAAGGAAAAGAGGCAAAAAGAGTATAAAATAATAAATATAAACCAGCAACAAATCGTTCAGGTTGATATCCTCAACCAAAAATAAGTAATAAAGTAGGAATTATACTAGATTCAAAGTATAAATAAAATAAAAATAAATTAGAAGTAGAAAATCTTAATAATAAAAAAATTATTAAAATTAATAAAACAAACAAGAATTCCCTATAATAGTTATCTAAAAAATAAATTTTAATTCTAGCCATAATTATTAAAAAAATAATTCAAATAGTCAATAAAATTATACAATAAGAGATAATATCTATGCCATAACCAAATCTTATATTAATATAAAAATTAACAGAAGAAAAAAATGTTAAAATAAACACAATAAGTATTAAACCAAATATAAATAATCATCAATTTATAATTAAAGGGGTCAGAAATAAGATTAATAAAAAAATTTTTATCATGATAAAATAGATATTCTAGAAAGCAATTCATTACCATGACTACGAATTATATTAACAAGAATCGATAAACCTAAAGCACCTTCACATACAGAAAAAACCAAAAAAACAAGAACAAAATATATTTCATATCCAAAATTTATAATAAAAATAAAAAAACTTAAAAATAAAATTAAAACTAAATATTCAAGTCTAAAAAGAGACAAAAGCATGTGCTTATGAGAAAAAGAAAAAATTATTAGCCCTCTTAAAAACATAAAAACAATACAAAAATCAACATAATTAATAAGTTTTAATAGTTTAAAAAAAACAATGATTTTGTAAATCATAAATAGGAGCAACCTTTAAAACTTCAGTAAAAAGTATAACTTATCTTTAATCCCCAAAATTAATATTTTAAATAAAATATTTACTGAAATTATTCTATTTATAATATTAGTGATTATATCAATTATATTTATAACATTTAAACACCCTTTAAGAATAGGAATAGGAATTATTACACATACAATTATTATCGCAATAATTAGAGGAATAATGCTAGGATCATTTTGATTTTCATATATCATTATAATTATTATATTAAGAGGAATACTAGTCTTATTTATTTATATAGCAAGAGTAGCCTCAAACGAAAAATTTCACCCATCTACAAAAATAATTATAATAATATTAATAATAATCATTATAAGTATAATTTACCAAATATATTTAGAAATTAATGACAATGAAATAGAAACATTAATTAACCCAGAAAAATTATCACTAAATAGATTATTCAATATAAAACATAAAAATATTACTATAATAATAGTAATTTACTTATTTTTTACAATAATTAATGTATCATTTATTGTAAATATTTCAGAAGGTCCTCTACGAATTATAAAAAATTAATGAATAAACCTCTACGAAAAACACATCCTCTAATTAAAATTATAAACAACTCATTAATTGATTTACCAACTCCTTCAAATATTTCATTATGATGAAATTTTGGATCTCTATTAAGAATATGTTTAATAATTCAAATCATTACCGGAATTTTTCTAGCTATACATTATACAGCTAATGTAGAATTAGCATTCAATAGTGTAATTCACACTTGCCGAGATGTAAATAACGGATGATTAATTCGCAACACTCATTCAAATGGAGCATCTTTATTTTTTATATGTTTATATTTACATGTGGGCCGTGGAATATATTATGGATCTTATAAATTAATAATAACATGAAACATAGGTGTAATTTTACTATTTATAGTAATAGGAACTGCATTTATAGGATATGTATTACCTTGAGGTCAAATATCTTTATGAGGGGCGACAGTAATTACAAATCTTCTATCAGCTATCCCATATTTAGGCAATGATATCGTAAAATGACTATGAGGAGGTTTCAGAGTAGATAATGCTACTTTAACACGATTCTTCACATTACATTTCTTATTACCATTCATTATTAGAGCAATAGTAATAATTCATTTATTATTCTTACACCAAACAGGAAGAAATAACCCATTAGGATTAAATTCTAACTATGATAAAATCCCCTTCCACCCTTATTTCTCTATTAAAGATTTAATAGGAGTAATAATCACATTAACAGCATTCTTATTATTAATTCTATTAGAACCTCAATTATTAGGAGACCCTGAAAATTTCATTCCAGCAAATCCATTAAGAACTCCTGTACATATTCAACCTGAGTGATACTTCTTATTTGCATATGCCATCCTACGATCAATTCCAAATAAATTAGGAGGTGTAATAGCCATAATTTTATCGATTGCCATTATCTTAGCCTTGCCATTTATTAACAAAAGAAAATTTCAAACAATAGCATTCTACCCAATCAATAAATTATTATTTTGATCATTTGTTACAATTATAATTTTATTAACCTGAATTGGAGCACGACCCGCAGAAGAGCCATTCATTATAACAGGACAAATTTTGACTATTTTATACTTCAATTATTTTATTATTAATTCAATAACAATAATATTATGAGATAAAATTAACACTTAAAAGTTAATAAGCTTAAGATAAGCATTTATTTTGAAAATAAAACAAGATGGTTAAATCCCATCATTAACTTCACTTAAATAAATGAATTATTAACTTACAATTAATAGGCATAAAAAAGAAGACAAAAAAAGAAAATAATTCAAAGATAAAGGTAAAAAAACCCTTCAAGTTAAATATATTAATTTATCATAACGGAATCGAGGTAAAGTGCCTCGAACTCAAATAAATCAAAAAATAATAATCATAATTTTCAAATAAAAAAATACAGAATAAATATTACCCCCAAAAAATATTATAATAGTAAGAACACTTATAAAAATAATATTTATATATTCAGATAAAAAAATAAAAGCAAACCCGCCTCTTCTGTATTCAATATTAAACCCTCTGACCAGCTCTCTCTCACCTTCAGCAAAATCAAAAGGTGCACGATTAGTCTCAGCCAAACAAGAAGATATTCAACAAAAAAAAAGGGGGAAGGAAATAAATAAAAACCAAATATCAACCTGATAAATTATAAAATCAATAAAATTAAATCTAAAAATAAAAATAAAAAGACAAATAAGGATTATAGCTATTCTGACTTCATAAGAAATAGTTTGAGCTACAGCACGAAGACTACCCAAAAGAGCATAATTAGAATTAGAAGATCAACCTGATAATATAACTCCATAAACGCCTAAACCTGTACAACACAAAAAAAATAATAAACCGAAATTAAAACTATATAAATTTCTAATTTGAGGAAATAATATCCATAAAGAAAAAGAAAGAGTAAGTATAAATACAGGAGAAAAATAGTAAATAAAAAAATTAGATAAATAAGGATAAGTTTGTTCCCTAAAAAATAACTTTAATCCATCAGAAAAAGGCTGCAATAAACCTATAAAACCCACCCTATTAGGACCTTTACGAAGTTGAATATAACCTAAAATCCTACGCTCAAGTAAAGTAACAAATGCAACAGCAACTAAAACACAAATAATTATAAATAAATAACTAATCAAAAAAATTACTACTTGTAATAAAAATTACATTTATAAATCCTAAATTTATCGCACTAAATTCTGCCAAAATAGTTTAATAATAATCAACAATAAATAAATATTACCTATATTTGGTCCTTTCGTACTAAAATATAAAAAATTGTAGATAGAAACCAACCTGGCTCACGCCGGTCTGAACTCAGATCATGTAAAGATTTAAAAGTCGAACAGACTTAGTATTTTAGCTTCTGCACCAAAAACTTTCTTTAATCCAACATCGAGGTCGCAAACTTAATCCATTAATAAGAACTCTCCGGAAAAATTACGCTGTTATCCCTAAGGTAATTTAATCTTATAATCTATAAATATAGGATCAAAAAATACATAAATAAATGAAACTCAAAAATTGAGGGTTAATAAATCCTCAATATCGCCCCAACAAAATTTTAAACAAAAATCCAAGAAATATTAACCAAAAATAAAATTAATTAATTAAAATAAAATTCTATAGGGTCTTCTCGTCTTACAAAATAATTTAAGCTTTTTAACTAAAAAATTAAATTAACAAAAATTTTAAATAAAAAAAGTTAATCCCTCGTTCAATCATTCATACAAGCCTTCAATTAAAAGACAAATGATTATGCTACCTTTGTACAGTCAAAATACTGCAGCCATTAAATAATAATCATTGGGCAGATTAGACCTATAATTAAAATCTACAGGACATGTTTTTGTTAAACAGGCGAAGATTAAATTTGCCGAATTCTCATACTTAAAATTACAAAACTACTAATTCTATCATTATTACTCAAAAATAAAAATTATAATACAAAATCTAATAAAAATCTAAACTAAAAATAAATTAATTAATATATAAAAATTAACTATAACGAAATAAAATGATGAAAGTTTCTAATCCTACAAAAAATTATAAAAATAATAAAAGTTATAAAAATAATAAAGAGCTTATCCCCTATATTAGAAGTTAATATAATTAACAAAAATAAAATTATAAATAAACAAAAATTAACCTTAATTAAATTAATTTATCAGATAACCAGATATTTAAAAATGAATAGCATATAACTCCTACAATAAAATTTAAAATTATTATATAACAGAAACTATCATAAAATTGTATCTCTTTTAATTTCGGGATAATTAATACTAATTAATTAAAAATTAATAAACCCTGATACAAAAGGTACTATAAAAAAAATATACTTAAATTAAATAAAAATTATTCCTTTACAGTACTAATAAACTATAATTAAAAAAAAATTAATTCAATAAAAATTACTAAAAAAAAGGTTATTTCCACCTATAAATACATAAATAAAATAAAAAATAAATAAATTATTATCAAGCTAGGCCGAATTGCACAAACCAAAATATTAATGTAAATAATACTATTCCTAGAATTTAACTTGATAATTCCAACCTCACTTTCCAGTAAAATTACTTTGTTACGACTTATTCCATCTTAAAAATGAAAGCGACGGGCGATGTGTACATAATATAGAGCTGTAATCATAATTAAAAAATAAAAAAAATTACTTTCAAATCCTATTTATTTATACTTAATACAAGATATAAAACCAATAAATAACATTAAATGTAACCCATTAAATCTTCAATATTGCTGCACCTTGACCTGACATATTATGAATTAACAAAAATAAGAAAATTTTCTCAAAAAACATTCAATGACAGAGATATACAAACTAAAAATTAAAGTAAAATCCAACGTGGATCATCGATTAAAAAACAGGTTCCTCTGAAAAGACTAAATTACCGCCAAATCTTTTTATTTTCAAGACCTCACTAATAATAAAATGGTTAAATTTAACGCTTAGAATAATAGGGTATCTAATCCTAGTCTAAAAACCAAGTTCCATATAACTATTTATCCAAAAAATTATAAATAATATAAAATTCCACCCAAAATAAATAAAATTAATTTTCAACAATATAAAAACAAATATTAAACCAAATAAAGTTAATTAGAATAAATTGTATAACCGCGTATGCTGGCACAATATTTTACCATCCAAATTAAATAATAACTGAAATTATAAAAATATAAATCAACAAAATTAAAAACTAAAAATAAAAAATTAATAAATCATTTAGAAAAATTAAACCCCGCAAAAACTTATATTTAATATTATAAATAAAACTAACTTAAAAGACCAAAATCAAATCTACAACCTATTTAGGGGAAAGCCTATGCGGAACTATTCATATATCTACTCCCACCCCTCTTTACTCTATCTATCTCCCCCTGATCCAGTTTATCCCTCAATCAAGTCCCCCTACCGGGCTAACGCCAATAAACCAGATACAACAGAGATTAAGGGAGTGTATAAAATTAAAATTTGATTAAATTAAATAGATACACCAGAATACAATTAAGAAAATGTGGATAATGACTTGACTAATATTAAATAAATACTGTATCAGTTATAACCTAAAATTAAAATTCACACAATTAATTATGAACTAAAACCAACCTAGGTTTGAAGACCATCTCATAAAAATAAAATTAATAAATTAAGAATTATTACACTGCCCACTCCAAATATTAAAGATTAACAATGCCAAAAATAAATAAATAATTAAAATTATAATACAAAATCTAACAGCAGCAGTCTATCAACTATTAAAATAAATTGAAATTTAACAAATAATAAAATACATTAATGTAAACCCTTCATCCAATCTCCTGATTCCGTAATAACCGCTGAAAATTAACCTATATAAAAATTAACCTGTTATCTTTTTATATAAAAACATTATACAATTATTATTTTAATAAAATACATAAATAAATACCTATAAAGGTCCGTAACATAAAATATACTAGATAGTACCTTATAAATAAGGTATTAAAACCCCTCTTTTTAAGAGGAAAAAAAAAAAGAGGGTT